CAAATAGACGCGTTACAAGTTCCATATAGATTACTTCTCAATACAATTTCTTTCAAATTCATTATAATTTCGTGGGCCGATTCTTGAATACCCGTTATAGTAGAATATTCGTGGGAGACGTTCTCAGATTTTACACATGTGATACATGTTCCTTCTATTTCTCCAAGCAAAGCTCTTCGCATCGCAATGCCTATTGTGTCGGCTTGTCCTTTCATAAGTGGAGACAGAATAAATCGACCATAATAAAGGCGTTTACTGTCTGTTCTTGATTCAACACACTTCCACTGTAGTGTCCGAGTAGATACTGTTACTTTCTCTCGAACCATAGTAATAATATTTTTTTATTGAATTATTTATTTCTCTTGTTTCTCTTGAAATTTCTTGATTGTTTATTTCTACACACGTCTTTTTTTCGGAGGTCTACAGCCATTATGTGGCATAGGAGTTACATCCCGTACAAAAGTTAATAATATACCACTTCTACGAATAGCTCGTAATGCGGCGTCTCTTCCGAGACCGGGACCTTTTATCATCACTTCTGCTCGTTGCATACCTTGATCTACTACTGTACGAATAGCAACTGCTGCTGCAGTTTGAGCCGCAAAGGGTGTCCCTCTTCTCGTACCCTTGAATCCACAAGTACCGGCCGAGGACCAGGAAACCACCCTACCTCGTACGTCTGTAACTGTGACAATGGTATTATTGAAACTTGCTTGAACATGAATAACTCCCTTTGGTATTTTACGTGCACTTTTACGTGCACCAATACGTACATTTCTACGTAAACCAGTTCTCGGTATAGTTTTTGCCATATTGTATCATCTCATAAATATGAGTCAGAAATATATGGATATATCCATTTCATGTCAAAACAGCTTCTTTATTTGTATACTGAGCCCTTTAGTGAGTCTGATTATCTTTTTATCCTTGTCTTTGTTTATGTCTCGGGTTGGAACAAATTACTCTAATGCGCCCCCGTCTACGGATTAGTCGACATTTTTCACAAATTTTACGAACGGAAGCTCTTATTTTCATATTTGTCAGTCCTTATCTTAATTCTGAATCTACTTCTTGGTAGAAGGTAGGTTTCTTGAAATTTTTTATCTCGAATTGTATTGAATAAAATCACCTAATCTTTCAAATCCTTGTTTCGTAGTCGATAAATTATACGTCCTCTGGTTGAATCATAACGACTTACTTCAATTTTGACTTTATCTCCGGGAAGTATCCGTATAAAACTACGCCGGATCTTTCCCGAAACATAACCTAGAATCAGATCCTCATTATCTAAACGAACCCGGAACATGCCATTGGGAAGCGATTCAGTAATTAAACCTTCATGAATCCATTTTTGTTCTTTCATTCCAGGTAAAGCCCCCTTGAGGTATCAACTAATGGAGGAGAAACGATATTAGACAACTCACCCCCCTTATCTTTTTTTTTTTTTTACAAATAGGAAGAGGTTTCGGATTTCATTTGAATATTAAATGGATTACCATACATAACATAAAATTTCTCCGCCGATTCCTTCTAGTCGAGCCTCCCGATCTGTCATTATACCCCGAGAAGTAGAAAGAATTACAATCCCCATTCCACCTAAAATTCTAGGAATTCGTCGAGAGTTAGAATAGATTCGTAGACCGGGTCGGCTGATTCGTTTTAAATTTAACAAATTCCTATTCCTATAGGGGCTTTTCCTATTCCTGCTATGTCGCAGGGTTAAAACCAAAAAATTTTGGTTTTTTTCTCGATGTTTTCTGACGTTTTCGATAAAACCTTCTCGGAAAAGTATTTTAACAATATTTTCAGTAATATTAGTAGATGCTATGCGAACAACTCTTTTTTTATCCATATCAGCATTTCGTATAGAGGTTATTATCTCAGCAATAGTGTCTCTACCCATGATGAACTAAAACTTTTGGTGTCCCAAAATTGGATATAATTAACATGTTTTTTTATTGGTTTATGAATATAAAAATTTGAAGATATATACGCGAAACACAAGCTACGAATTAATCTAGTTCTTAATCTATTTCCCTTCAAATACCCCCCCCAAAAAAAAAAATATCAAATCTCTTTTTATTTTATAATACTTCGGGAGCTAATGAAACTATTTTAGTAAAATTTAATTGTCTCAATTCGCGGGGGATTGCCCCAAAAATGCGAGTTCCTTTTGGATTTCCTTCTTGATCAATCACAACTGCAGCATTGTCATCATATCGTATTATCATACCGCTATCACGTTTAAGTTCTTTACAGGTACGAACAATTACAGCTCTGACTACTTCTGATTTTTCTAAGGGCATATTGGGTACTGCTTCTTTGATCACAGCAACAATAACATCACCGATATGAGCATATCGGCGATTACTAGCTCCTATGATTCGAATACACATTAATTTCCGAGCCCCGCTGTTATCCGCTACATTTAAATAGGTTTGAGGTTGAATCATATAAATTTTGAGTCTATTCTTCCAATGCAAAGGATGAAGAAAGTAAAAGAAATATTATTTGTCTAAGTCTAAAAAAAGAAACTGGCGATTTTGTTTCATCCACAAGACTCATTTATGTCGGTTCTACGTTTTTATCCTGAAATAATAAATTGAGTTCGTATAGGCATTTTGGATGCTGCTATTAAAATAGCCCTTTTAGCTATATTTTCAGTTACTCCACCGATTTCGTAGAGTATTCGCCCCGGTTTAACAACAGCTACCCAATATTCGGGGGATCCTTTCCCCGAACCCATACGTGTTTCAGCAGGTCTCACTGTAACTGGTTTATCTGGAAAGAGCCGGACCCATATTTTTCCACCACGGCGTGCATTTCGTGTCATTGCTCGGCGACCTGCTTCGATTTGTCTCGATGTGATCCAAGCGGGTTCAAGTGCCTGAAGAGCATATTTACCGAAACAAATATGATTACCTCGATAAGATATTCCCTTCATTCTTCCTCTATGTTGTTTACGGAATTTAGTTCTTTTGGGGTTATAGTTGATGGTTGTTTCGGAATTCCATCTCTACTACAGAGCTGGACGTGAGAGTTTCTTCTCATCCAGCTCCTCGCGAATAAAAGGATTCAAAATGGAATTTCCATTTTAGAAAAAATTTTATTTTTTCTAACGTCCTAATAAATCTTTATTGTCTTTTGTCCTTTATCCGAGTTTAAAAATGCAAAAAAAAATAAAGTTTTAGTTTTCTTAGTTTTCGCGGGCGAATATTTACTCTTGGAATCTCTCTTTCAGTCCTAGCAGCTGTTCGTCACTTTTCCGAATAGATGAATTGATTTCCGGTTCATTTCGCCATCCTAACTAGTGAATCATTAAGATTCATTTGTTTAATAAAATCTTTTGCATTCACAGGTTCCTTCGTTTCCACCACTTCGTACTAAATGATTAGGTCAGAATTCTACAACGGAGCTCATAATCCAATTTAGTCTTGAGTCAACCTTCTTAGTCTTTATTGACTCGAAGCTCTTGAGTTTTTTCTTCTCTTCTATAAGAAATTCATTGAATATTTTATTATGTATGAATCAATTAGTATTGATGCTTTATTACACTGTCTTTTATGAGATGACCCATAGACCTTCCATATTGGAATTCTATATCAGTGATATTCTTTTTCTCTCTTTCTCTCATCCTTCCATTTATCTACACCTTTTTCTGTAATTTTGCTTTCAAAAAGTGAAAGTTTCATTATTTCAGTTGCTACAAAGATATGACTTTTTGAACATATCTTGACTGGTTCTTTAGATCCAGATAATATGAAGTGATGAATTGGTTTTCATACTATCGGGCTGGTCTTTTGTAACCCTAACCCTAAAAAAAACCAACGAGTCACACACTAAGCATAGCAATTATATCAAAAGGTCAATTGAATTTTTATTCAACCCTATAGAATTAGTTTGATTGGTAGGAAAAAGAATGAACGAGTTTCCCCTTTTTCCTTCTATCTGTTGATAGAAGGAAAAACAATGAAAGTTTTCTTATTCCTCTTCCTTGTCTATAAAAATCCAAATTTTGATACCCAAGACCCCATAGATAGTCCGAACTGTATAGGAACAATAATCTATTTTAGCTCGAATGGTTTGTAGGGGAACCCTGCCCTCTCTGATCCATTCGACACGGGCAATTTCTTTTCCGTCGATACGCCCTGCAATTTGTACTTGAATTCCTTTTGTATCCGCTTGTTCAGTTAATTCAATAGCCTTTTTCATTGCTTTTCGAAATGAAACTCTATTCTTTAATTGTCCGGCTATAAATTCTGCAAGAATATTAGGGTTTCCATAAGGTTTTTCAATTCTTGTGATAGCAATGTTAAGTTTTCGATTTACATAATGAAATTTTTTTTGTAGATTCATCTGTAATTCTTCGATCCCTCGCGGTCTACTTTCTATTAATAACTTTGGGAATCCCATAAAGATTATGACCTGGATTAAATCGATTCTTTTTTGAATCTCTATATGCGAAATTCCCTCGGCGCCTGAGGATATTCTCATATTCTTTTGAATATAATTTTTAATAAAGTCTCTTATTTTTTGATCTTCTTGTAGGTCCTCAGAATAATTTTTTGGTTTTGCAAACCAAACGGAATGATGACTTTGGGTTATACCAAGTCGGAAACCAAGTGGATTTATTTTTTGTCCCATACTACCTCACTATTATATACATCACGATCTACCAGAGTTGTCTTTTTCCATCTAGGGTTTTTTAACGAATAGAAAGATATATCTTCATATTCATCTAAAGATATATCTTTCACTACAATAGTTATATGACAGGTAGCTTTTTTTATCGCATAACTACGTCCTCGAGCTCTAGGTTTTAATTTCTTTACGGTAGTACCCTCGTTAACTTCAGCCTTAATAATTACTAAATTGGCTTCTGTGGAGCCCATATTGTAACTAGCATTTGCTGCTGCAGAATAAACTAACTTGAAAATGGGATAACACGCTTTATAGGGCATGAGTTCTAGTATCATGAGGGTTTCCTCATAGGAACGTCC